AAAAGAGGATGAATCGAAATATCGCTGCTACGCCAAAACTCGGCGCAAAGAACCAACCAGATTGCCCCAGTGGATAAATAAGGAATACGGAAACGAAAACAGCGATTGGAGCAGAGAATGAAATTGCATTATAAGGCCGCAATTGAACAGACCGAGCAAGTTCAAATTGACGTAACATGAAACCTATTAGTGCAAAAGCCCCATGGAGAGCGACAAAAGTCCACAGACCGCCTAATTGACACCAACGAGTAAAATCCCCTTGCGCTTCCGGGCCCCATAGTAGCAACAAAGAGTGTGCTAAACTATTGGCAGGGGTGGAAACTGCCGCGGTTAAGAAATTACAACCTTCCAAATAGGAACTAGCCAATCCATGGGTATACCAAGAAGTTACAAAAGTTGTCCCTGTAAACCAACCCCCTAAAGCGAAATAAGCACAAGGAAAGAGCAATAGGCCGGACCATCCTACAAAAACGAAACGGTCCCTTCGTAACCAGTCGTCCATAATATCAAATAGATCATTTTCTTCTTTAGTAACTCTACCAAGGGCTATAGTCATAGTGATCCTCCTATTCAATTACTTCAACCATTTCCGAGCACCTCATATCACTTCCAAGGCATACGATAGTTTGATTATCTGTGGACGATTTCTTTCTCGTTCAATGCCCTTTTTCAAAGGTCTCGAAGATAGAAATTTTTCATTTTTATCTATGGGGTCACAACCGAGGTCGTGGTAAATCCATGAATTTGATTCGATTAGTTTTTCTTATACTATAGAAATAAACATTTGAATTCAGCATTATTCCATGACTCCTATTTCAAAGCCTATCTTTTAAGGAAAAATGAAAATAAAAGTAACCCCTCTTTTCCCACTCGCTCTCTATTGCATGGGTGGAAGAACAAAAATTGGATTCTGAAAAAAAAAAATTGACTTTCGAAATCAATTTTTATGTGTAGCGGAAAGGAGTTGCGATTTCTTCTTATTCCTATAGAACATCTAGTAACAAGAATATGAAATCGTAAATAGCGAAAAATTCTTGCCTTGCGCGGTCTAAGTCTAAGGAAATACAAAAAATCCGCTTATACAATTTCATCTACATCGAATTTATATATCAGAATAGTGGATAGAGGCATCATTCAAGGAGTCAGGTCTACTTACTTTATCTTTCTTTCCAATTTTATGGTGGGTTTGATAAGAACCCTTTTTGTTTTGTTTATAAATAATCGAAAAAAGAGTTTTTTATTTTTTATATAACCTGCTTGTTTTATTATAACAAGTCCTATATGAAAATGCCCGCTGAAGAGAAAATCTATCTGATTGTTTCTCAGCCAATATCGAATTTTAGAAAGAAAAAACAAGAATTTTCTTCTTTTTTTTATTAACATTAAGAAAAAAGAATATAATTAAAATGGAATTGGCAATATAATTTTTATGGACTTTTGAAAGAAAAAGGAAGGATTTTTTGCAATCGTTATTTCTTGCCTCTGTCATATCACGGAAACCTTTCGATTTGGAACGGGGAGAGATGGCTGAGTGGACTAAAGCGGCGGATTGCTAATCCGTTGTACAATTTTTTTGTACCGAGGGTTCGAATCCCTCTCTTTCCGCCCCCTCGGATCATTTGGGACTTTCGAATTGGAAGGAATTCTGACCCCCGGATTTTCTCATAGATAAATGTACGAAACAAATCCAATTTGTAAGAAAAAATTCCAAAAAAATTTGGATTTTTACTCCTCACGCCCAGGATTACGTCCTGGGTCATTAGATAAGAATCCAAAGATAAAGAGGGAAACAAAGAATATCACTACTGTATAAACAAAAAGTTTGAGAGTAAGCATTACATAATCTCCAAGATTTTTTTTTAAGGAATAGATTACCCGTTTTTCCTTACCACACAGATCCACTAGGATGGGTTTTGTTTATTTTTACACCTAAAAATGCAAAAATCAATTCTGGAAAAAAATTGCAAGAATTGATTTATAATAAGCACTCTTATCAATAGCAAAAATTAGGTTAGGTATTGTGTGGGTACCTAAAGGTACCTGCTCAACGTAGGTGCAGGGGGTGGGGTAGAAAGGCGGATCCCAATTTATTGCTGCAGCTATACATTCAATGTAGAAGAATTAGAATTTTAGAATCGAAGGTTCATAATATAAGACTTCTCGGCTTTTATTCATTTTTAGAATTTTTTTGGAATGAATACATCATTCAATTTGGCAGACAGAACAGAGTAGTAAAGATTTCATCGAAAACTTACAGCAGCTTGCCAAACAAAGGCTAATAGAAAAAAGAGTATAGGTATGACAGGCATAAAATCCACGATTGGGTTGAAAATGGCATAAGCTTCGGGCAATTTGGCGAAGAAAAAACTAGTCGGATAAAGAACAGAATTAAAACAGATACAGGTTAAACTAAGTATATTAGGCATAACAAGCATTTCGTTCTTGTAGAGTAGATAATTGGATTTTGATTGAGTTATTTTTCTAAGGGAAAAAAGAAAAGGCGGGTTCAAAATCCTTTTTTCTTCGGACTTTCCCAAACGCAAAATACCTCCTTGTATTCGCACTCTCAAATGAGAATGGAAGAAATTCGACTTTCATATAATATCTTAATAGAATTCCATGTAATGATCAATGCATTTTTTGGATTCTATATTATCCGCATGTCTAGAATCCTAGCAAGAGAGTATCCCTCATTTTTTATGTAATTGAAGTGGGATTGACGAATAACAAATAAACATAATAGTGTTTATTAGTGTCGCATAAAACCAGAAATGGGGCGTGGCCAAGTGGTAAGGCAGCGGGTTTTGGTCCCGTTACTCGGAGGTTCGAATCCTTCCGTCCCAGATTTTTTCTGATGAAACGAAAGATGAAATCATATTGTACCCCACACGAGACAAAAGAAAGTTTATTAAAGAGAATAATTATCTCTTATGAACTCTTAGATTAGATGCATTTCTAAGCATTCTTTTTCTTTCTCAGAAAACATAATCAAGTGTCAAGTCCAGTCAAATTGAATATCTTTATTTTCATGAAAAATTGGGTCTATCAGTCACATTCAGGATATGCCCCTACTACTACTCATTACTCATATGTGTTATATGTGTTTTGAAATTCGAACTTCTTAGATAAACTTTATGCTCCATATCCATGAAGGGGGAATTCTTACATGATACATTTGACATCTAATGTGAAAGAAAAGAAGGACCCCCTATTTCTTTTTCCCGAACTAAAGAACTAAAGTAAGTAAATAAAAAGAAAATAAAGGGGGTATCCTAATTCTATATTTCATGGCCAGATTAAAGAATAGGAAGTTTTTAGTTTCAGCACAGGTCTTAAAACTTTTGACCAAGATCGGCTTGCGAAAAAAGAAAAAGGGTTTCTATTCTTTCTATTCTATGGATAGGAACTCCATTTTTGTATTTTAGATATTATCTGATTTGCAAATATCCATTTCTAAATCAATGGAATGTGAGGATTAGAGAGAAATTCATATATTCTGTCTACTCGGCTTTCGAATTAATTGAAAAAATTTTAAACTTGACGTAAAACACTGTATAAAAAATGAGACCTATCCCTTTATGATAGAGATAGATTTTTGTTGTATTATATTATTAGTAAAAAGGGCCCCTCTTTGGTTAAGCGAAAACCATCTCGATCTGCGATTCTTTAAATATCCAGAATGATCCATTCTGGTAAGGATAAGGTAAGAACTGTTCGTTGGATAGAATGGATTCCAAAAATCATACTTCTCCGGATTTTTGATTTGGAGTTGCTTCTTTTAGGTAAAAGAAAGAATGCTATAAGTAAAAGCAAAGGCCTTAATTTGACTTTACACGAAATGTGTTTTTTTTACTTCATTTTTTTCCCTCTTTTGGTATTCGAGTCGAAGAAGTACGAGAATTCTATAACTACCAAAAAACTTTCAATCTTTTCATTGGAATAGTTTATTTAGTTAATAGTTAATTGTTTTTGTTATGGAAAAATATATTGCTAATCTAATTCTAATATAGTAATTAAATTAATTAAACTTTTTTTGAGGTTGATAGTTTATTTGTTGGAGAAGAGTCGATCCTTCGCTTCTCATTTCAGGATTGACCATCTCGAGTCCTCTGTTGAGGATGGAAATTCAATAAAAAATAAGTCTTAAGCAAACTTGTTTATTCGTCTTTTTCGAACTATGTTTCCTTCATATGATAGAATATGGGTTTAAATAAATTGGATCTTTGCGGAGTCTTCCCCGATAAATACTTATTTCTTTTATCCATATTTCTCCATAGATAGCAAGTTTGAATTAGTATACAAAAAACTAAACTAAACCAATGACTATTCATGATCCCATCCATATTGGATCAATTCCCTATACCACTTTGCAATGAAATTAGAGGAATGTTTGTTATGGTAAAACTTCGTTTAAAACGATGTGGTAGAAAGCAACGTGCGACTTGAAGGACATGATCGATTGTGGATTTTGTTATCCATCATTTTCCATAGTAATGAAAATGCTCTTGGCTCGACATAGTCTGTTCTATTCGTCCCGAACCAAATTTGCGCTGGGTTGTTTGTAAGTAAATAGTACACGATGGAGCTCGAGAGGACAGAATTGATTTTTTATCAAGGGAAAGAATCTAGGGTTAGTGAAAACTAATAAATTAGGCCAACTTTGTCAGTCTATCCTTAATATAGAAATCGAAAGGTTAAAATAAGAAGAAAGTCCAATTTTGGAAGATTGGAAAAACTCTTTCAATTAAAAGTCTATCAGAATCAATCGCCCATATTCGATTTCTATAGAAGAGGGAAATGCTTTATCGAAGGAAATAAGAAAAAAAGGGTATGTTGCTACTCTTTTGAAAGAAAAAAGAATAGGAATTCCCGAAGTAATGTCTAAACCCAAGGATTTCACAAATCAAAGATAAAGAATTCCGGAACAAGTAAACGCGATTTTCAATTGTCTCAACAATAGAATTGGATCAGAATAAGGAATAAAAGTCAATTCGTTCGAGATGAGACAAAGAAAAGAGTTTAGAGACGACTCAAAAAATTTGGAAGGATTTTTCCTTTTAAGTCTGTCAGTCAAAATTAACCAACTTGAGTCATGAGTATAAATGAAATTTGTTTTTTCTGTAAGGAAATTAATGCAAGTCATAGTCTAATTTCTATCTACTTGTATTATAGACAGAAATTCGAATCTTTTTCTCGAGCCGTATGAGGAGAAAACCTCCTATACGTTTCTAGGGGGGGCATTGTTTAGCTACATCTATCCCAATAAGCTGTCTATCGAATCGTTGCAATTGATGTTCGATCTCGAAGAGAAGGAAGAGATCTTCGAAAAGTAGGTTTTTATGATCCGATAAAGAATCAAACTTGTTTAAATGTTCCAGCTATTCTCTATTTCCTTGAAAAGGGTGCTCAACCTACAAGAACTGTTTATGATATTTTAAGGAAGGCAGAATTCTTTAAAGAAAAAGAAGGAACTTTGAGTTAATTGAAGAACTAAATGAATAAAAAAGTAGGAGAGGATCACTAGTATCCCTCGTTGTTTAATTATTTAGACACAATTTGCCTCTTTCTTAGTCCTATTTTTGACTGGATTTATGTCGTGCCAATCCAACATAAGCCCTTATTTTATTTACTTTTTCTATCGAATTTGTTTTCTTACCATTGTATTTCCATTGACAAAGGTCTATTGAACAAATAGAATTTGTAGATAAATAGGTCTCTTTATCCTCACTCCATATTAGGTTTTTCTGTCTACACTTCGCTCAAATGATAGGGTTGTCCCTCTTGCATGTACTCTCATACAAGATTTCTTTATATAAAGAAATCTAAATTGCTAAAAAAATGACAATTTTGCTATCGTGATTGGGGCCGCTCCTTTTTTAACCTTAGTGAAATTTAGCCGGACCTGTTCATTTTGGCATTTGAGTGTTTTTAATGGGCGATAAAATCTTTCTTTTAATGTTTTGCTAGTTCAATGTTTTGACAGGAGCGTGCGGTGTAATTCCATTGATTTTTGGGTTTCGATCGTATCTAAGATCCTATTTTATCTGGGTTGCTAACTCAATGGTAGAGTACTCGGCTTTTAAGTGCGACTATGATCTTTTACACATTTGGATGAAGCAACAAATTCGTCCAGACTCTTGGTAGAGTCTAGAAGACCACGACTGATCCTCAAGGGTAATGAATGGAAAAAATAGCATGTCGTAATAAAATCAATTTCTTATTTTTGATTTTTGGAATGGAATAAAAAATTCCTATTTTCTGGGTCTAGTGAATAAATGGATAGAGCCTGGCTCCAATTCTGGTAAAATAAAAAGCAACGAGCTTAACTTCTTAATTGAAATGATTCCCCGATCTAATTAGACGTTAAAAATAGATTAGTGCCTGATGCGGGGAAAGGTTGGGTTTTCCTATGAACGGACCCTTGATTTTTTTTTTTTTTTTTTTTAGAAATCCTAATTATTCTTGATTATGGATTGAAAAGGGATGTTATGGATTGAATGTGTAAAAGAAGCAGTATATTGATAAAGAGACTGGATTCCAAAGTCAAAAGAGCGATTGGCCTGCAAAAATAAAAGATTTGTTCTCTTTTGTAATTAGAACAAACATAAACTAATTGGATAGAAAAGGAAAAGATCTGTGGATTAGATTCCTTTTCTTTCCAGGGTTTGTATTAAAAAATGCAACACCCTGTTTTGACCATATTGCACTATGTATCATCATTTGAGAAACCGAGAAATGCTTCTTCTTTCTGATTCAAGTAGAAATACAAATGGAAAAATTGGAAGGGTATTCAGAAAAACAGAAATCTCGTCAACAATACTTCGTTTACCCACTTCTCCTTCAGGAGTATATTTATGCATTTGCCCATGATTATGGATTAAAAGGTTCCGAACCTGTGGAAATTGTTAGTTGTAATAACAAGAAATTTAGTTCACTACTTGTGAAACGTTTAATTATTCGAATGTATCAGCAGAATTTTTGGATTAACTCGGTTAATCATCCTAACCAAGATCGATTGTTGGATTACAACAATTTTTTTTATTCTGAGTTTTATTCTCAGATTCTATCTGAGGGGTTTGCGATCGTTGTAGAAATCCCATTCTCGCTACGAGAATTATCTTGTCCGAAAGAAAAAGAAACACCAAAGTTTCAGAATTTACGATCTATTCATTCAATATTTCCCTTTTTAGAAGACAAATTTTTGCATTTACATTATCTATCACATATAGAAATACCCTATCCTATCCATTTTGAAATCTTGGTTCAACTCCTTCAATACCGGATCAAAGATGTTCCATCTTTGCATTTATTGCGATTCTTTCTCAACTACTATTCGAATTGGAATAGTCTTATTACTTCAATGAAATCGATTTTTCTTTTGAAAAAAGAAAATAAAAGACTATTTCGATTCCTATATAACTCTTATGTATCAGAATATGAATTTTTCTTGTTGTTTCTTCGTAAACAATCTTCTTGCTTACCATTAACATCTTCTGGAAC